TTCAGAGCAATGCCTATTGTACCCTCTTCAAATTCTACTAATTCCCCTGCCATTACTTCATCAAGACCATGAATACGAGCAATGCCATCGCCTACTTGAAGTACGGTGCCGGTATTCACAATCGTGACTTCTCGATTATATTGTTCAATACGTTCACGGATAATATTACTAATTTCGTCGGCTCGAATGGTTACCATTAGTGTCTCTTAATTCTTTTTCGGAAACAAAGGGAGAAAAAAAAAAAAATAATGCCTACAGTAAAAAGGCTAATCAGTTATTTCTTTCATGGCCCCGAGCATGCCAATATTAGCACTGATGGTGCGTAAATGTAACTCGCTGTTCGAACAACTATTCAGAGTTCCTAGAGCTCCTTGTAAGGCTTGTTGGAAAACTCGCTGTCGGACCTGATTAATTGCTCTTTGTTGTTCAAAATGAATGGTTTCATTTTTGTAATTTTCTAATCGTTCCAAATTCTCATAAGTGGCATTAATCAAATTCTGTTTTTCTCGTTCTATCTCAGAGTATCCATTCACTCGAAACTCATCTGCTTCCATTTCCACTTTCCGTAAGCGAGCCCGGGCTTTTTCGAGCTGCTCAATAGCTCCTCCGCGTAGTTCTTCTGAATTTCGAATAGTACTCAGAATCCTCTGTTTTCGATTATCTAATAAATCACTTAATGAAAGTAGATTATTTTCCCATTCATTTCACAACTTCACTTCCATGATCTCTTCCCGAACCAAACATGAATCTTTCGATTCATTTGGCTCTCACGCTCAGTTAATTATGTTATGAGCATTCCCATATCTTTTAATGTAATGAGCCTACCCTCTCTTCTCTGTTCGTATTCCAAGATATGGAAACTGATACAAGACCAGAATATTCAGAGGACTCTTCCGACCAGACAAAAAAAATCTGTAATTGTCAGCAAAGTTGTTTTTTTTTCTTCAAATCCAAAAAATTCTTCTTATTTTATACATAGGTCGTCGATTCAGCATTGGATAAAAAAAGGGCGAGACACCCATTTTTCCAGTAAATGGTTCAAATCATTTTATCGATATGAGTGTTCTATATCGGATAAATTGCCAACTATTCATTTTGAAACCATCTCCGTACTAACGTAGTGGTAGAAAGAGTACCATGTTGTGCCTGGACTTCAGGCGGTTTAGCTTTAACCATGTTAATGGTCCCACATTATTGGTTGATAGAGAATCAAAGTTGATTTACCAATGAGTCACGAAATGCTATGGTTCTTACATATGATTTCTTAATTTATTCAGAAGTAATTCGTCGAGATCGTGCACCTTTCTTCCCTATTTATAAATAAAAAAAAAAAAAGAAAGTGCAGCCGGTTGGATCCAGCCTATTCTTGAAATACACAACTCGCACACACTCCCTTTCCAAAAAAGATCAATACGCCAAGCACTACACTTAGATTTATTAGATTTGTTGCTAAAATATCGGTATTCAACCCGAAACTCCCGGCGGATGGCCAGTAACCCAAGGAAACGAAAGAATCGGTTACATTTTTCATATGCTCTCCTCTTATAGATAGGACTAACAAAATCGAACAGAGTTCTTTTTGTATCACTTCGTCCCGTTTTTTTATTATTGATTTCTTTTTTTTATTAATTGACTTATTTTAAATATGAATATATTCATTTCATTTGAAATCATTTTCAAATTTCAAAAATGGATTCTTTATTATTATTTTATTTCAATTGAAGTTCCCAATAAGATACTTATTAGGTCCCCGGTTTCATGTCAATTGCGAAATACCTGACACGCTTCCTAAAAGTCAAAAGGGGTTTCCATTAAATTAAGGACGGGAAGTGAGAAAGCGAGTGGATCTACTAATTCCTCATCCTCAAATCAGGCCTTCCCCGGAGTATTGTCTCAACGAAGAAGTGGAGTGAAGTTTTGATATAATTCGAAGAAGCAAGCGGTAAGTCGACGGCAATAAAATAAGAAAAGAAGTACGTATTTTCACGTTTATAGAATAGGATTAAACAAAAGGATTCGCAAATAAAAGCGCTAATGCCACGACCAGTCCGTAAATTGTTAAAGCTTCCATAAAAGCCAGACTAAGCAATAAAGTACCTCGTATTTTACCCTCTGCTTCTGGTTGTCTCGCGATACCTTCTACGGCTTGGCCCGCAGCAGTACCTTGACCAACTCCAGGTCCAATAGAAGCAAGCCCTACGGCCAATCCAGCAGCAATAACGGAAGCGGCAGAAATCAGTGGATTCATGGTAAGTTCCTCGCACCAAAATAAAGAAATGGTTAATGATACAATCAACCAATGAATTATTACTTATTATTCCATCACTAAGATCCACCCGGTCAAAGTAACTAAGAACTCCGAATTGAAGTGATGATATACTGAATCATCAGAACTACTTCGATATCTCGTTTTTAGTTCCTATCCATGGAGTCTTTGGAAATCCATACGGTTCTAGTTCTTCCATTTCTTTGTTCCGAACCATTCTTTCAATTCTTCGCT